ATATTTTCAATTTTCATTTTTTTTTTCCTTTTTTATTCAAATCCAAAAATTCCTCTTTTTTATACATAGGTCGTCGATTCGGCATTGGATAATAAAGGACAAGATGCCCTTTCCTTATAAATGGTTCAAATCATTTTATCGATATGAGTGTTCTATATCGGAAAAATTACCAACTATTTTAAACCATTTCGGTACTAACGTAGTGGTAGAAAGAGTACCATGTTGTGCCCGGACTTCAAACAGTTTAGCTTTAACCATGTTAACGGTCTCACATTATTGGTTGATAGAGAATCAAAGTTTACTTACCAATGAATAACGAAATGCTATGGTTCTTACATATGATTTATGAATTTACTCAGAAGGAATTCGTTGAGATTATGCACTTTTTTTCTGATTCATTATATAAAAATAGAATAGAAAAATAACATAAAAAAAAATGCAGCCGGTTGGATCCAACCTATTCTTGAAATATACAACTCGCACACACTCCCTTTCCAAAATAAATCAATACACCAAGCACTACACCTAGATTTATTGGATTTGTTGCTAAAATATCGGTATTAAACGTGAAACTCCCGGCGGATGGCCAGTGGCCTAAGGAAACGAAAGGATCGGTTACATTTTTCATACGCTCTCCTCTTATAGATAGGACTAACAAAGAACAGAGTTCTTTTTGTATCACTCGGCTCGCCCTTTTTTTGATCGATTTCTTTTTTTTTTTTTTTTTTGAAGTTTCCGATAAGATACTTATTAAGTTAGGTACTAAGGTCTCATGTCAATTGCAAAATATCTCCTTTGTTCAATTCTTAAAAGAAAAGTCAAAATTCCATTGTATTAAACTAAGAACGGGAAGGAAGAAAGCGAGCGAATTCACTAATTCCTTATTCTCAAATCAGTCCTTCCCGAGGTATTGTTGCAAGAAATACATAATTGTAGGAGTAAAGTATTGATATAATTTACAAAAACAAAGGGTAACGAGTTAATAAAATAAGAAAAAAGTACATTATGCACTTTTTTACATTTTCATTCGAGGTTAAACAAAAGGATTTGCAAATAAAAGAGCTAACGCCACGACAAGTCCATAAATTGTTAAAGCTTCCATAAAAGCTAGACTAAGCAATAAAGTACCTCGTATTTTTCCTTCTGCTTCTGGTTGTCTTGCAATACCTTCTACGGCTTGGCCTGCAGCAGTACCTTGACCAACTCCAGGTCCAATAGAAGCAAGCCCTACGGCCAATCCAGCAGCAATAACGGAAGCGGCAGAAATCAGTGGATTCATGATGATAGGTTCCTCACACCAAAAAAAAAATGGTTAATGATACAATCAACCAATGAATTATTATTTATTTGATCACTAAAATCTATCGAGTCAAAGTAACTAAAACTTCGAAAAATAATAATAATATAGATTAGGGATAATCCCCATATAACTAGTATATATCTAATATCACATATACATTCGTTTCTTTCATAACGTAAACCGCGCGCGTTTTATATTGAATCGTATTCTAGAATAATTCTTTGAAAGATATATAGGGGCTTTGGCTGGGCTTATAGGCATTCCATATATTTAGTATGACACCCCTAACCCATCCACCATTTCGTAATATCATCTTACAACTCTAATTGTATATACATATGTATTTCTATCTATTATGTTCCTCAACTAAAAACCAAGTAGATTATCTTGAACCATGTATTGCCTCAATTGGGATAAGAAAAACTAACTAATCAATGATGACCCTCCATGGATTCCCCTATATAAGCCGCAGCTAAAGTTGCAAAAATAAGAGCTTGAATACCGCTTGTAAATAATCCAAGAAACATGACAGGTATAGGAACTACTAAAGGTACTAAAGAAACAAGAACAACAACTACTAATTCATCAGCCAATATATTCCCGAAAAGTCGAAAACTAAGAGATAAGGGTTTTGTGAAATCTTCTAGGATGTTAATTGGTAAAAGGATTGGAGTTGGTTGAATGTATTTTCCGAAATAGCCCAATCCTTTTTTGGTAAGACCCGCATAAAAATATGCCACTGACGTGAGTAAAGCTAAAGCAACAGTAGTATTTATATCATTCGTAGGAGCGGCTAACTCCCCATGAGGTAATTGTATGATTTTCCAAGGTAAAAGAGCACCTGACCAATTAGAAACAAAAATAAATAGGAACATAGTTCCAATAAAGGGAACCCAAGGACCATATTCTTCTCCAATCTGAGTTTTGCTCAAGTCTCGAATAAATTCAAGGACATATTCAAAGAAATTCTGACCGTCGGTTGGAATGGTTTGTGGATTCCGAACAGCTAGGATGACTGAACCTAATAAGATAGCAATTACGACCCAAGAAGTGATAAGTACTTGGGCATGAATTTGGAAACCTCCTATTTGCCAATATAAATGTTGGCCTACTTCTACACCTGATATATCGTATAACCCTTTGAGTGTTTTAACGGAACATGGTATAACATTCATATTGTCCTCTGGCAGAAATCGAACTTTAAAAAAAAGAATTATTTTGATTCAACCATCTCTTTCTCAACTCATCCCCTTTCATCATTAATCATATATTTAGATTAATCATATATTTAGGATACCAAGAAATCACATAATATAATATCAATATTCCATTTTATCTCTTTTTAAAAATTCAAGACAAGAATAGTAACCGATCCAATAAAATAAATAAAAATGATTAACAAATCTTATTATTCTTAATCATAACATAATCAACGACTTCTTATATAGCTAGAACGACCCTCACAAATTTCGGATACTAATTTATTAAGAATCAATCGGATTGAAGCTATAGCATCACCCTTGGCTGGAATCGAAATATCTGTGAGATCTGGGTCACAATTGGTATCGATTAAACAAATTGTCGGAATTCCCAATCGGGCAACCTCGTCATGTATTTGATCCCACCCAAATATGTTTGCAAAGTAGATAATTTTCTCTTCAACATTGCTGCATCTCTTTTAGGGAGACGGTTGAGTTTCCCCATTTTTTGTTCTGCTCTTAAGTCTCTGAACTTATGAAGTCCCGTTTCCGTAGTGGACCAATTCGTTAACATACCGCCGAGCCATTTTCTATTAACATAATGACATCGAGCCCTTTATTGCAGCTGATGCTACTAAATCTGCGGCTTTATTTTTGGTACCAACGATTAAGAAGTTTTTTTCTCAACTTGCTGCATCAAAAAAAAAAAACTAAATCACAGGCTTCTGATAAAAAACGAGCAGTTCTAGTAAGATTTATAATATGAATACCTTTACGCTTTGCAGAGATATAAGGGGCCATTCTAGGATTCCATTTCTTAGTACCATGACCAAAATAAACTTCTGCTTCCATCATCTCTTCCAAATGGATGTTCCAATATTTTCTTGTCTTTTTTCCCTTTTTTTTTTAATAAATAAATAATTGTTCCTACGGAACCCTTTACTAGGATTGACTGTTGATACACAGCCCAAACCATTAATTTTTATTATTACTTACTAAATTTTATTTATTAACTAGAAAGTAATTTAAAGAATCAATTTCTCCTTAGAACCTTAGGAATTATGAATTCGCGTAAATAATTTTTCTGGTGTGTCATGGAAATTTCTTGGGGCACAAGAACAAAAAAATTCTATATGGTGTAACAAAATATCTCTCATTTCCAACTCGAATAGATTTTTCTTTTTGATTTCAAAATGAATGTTTTTGTCTAGCTTTGAACGGTGCACTAATTTTTTGAATCCCGTACCGACAGGGATAATACCCCCCAGAACAACATTTTCTTTCAGCCCCTTCAACCAATCAATACGACCCCGTAGAGCAGCTTTTGCTAAAACTCTAGCAGTTTCTTGAAAACTTGCTTCAGATATGAAACTTTGAGTATTCAGAGATGCCTTTGTTATTCCCAATAAAATTGCCCGATAACAGATCGCTTCGTCTAAAGCACGCCCTGCTCGTTCTGCTCGCAACAATCCGATTAATTCTCCAGGTAAAAAAACATTAGACATTCCATCTTCTGAAACCAACACTTTTGATGTTACTTGCCGTACAATAATCTCTATATGTCTATTATGGATCTGTACCCCCTGGGATCGATAAACCTTTTGGATCTTATTAACCAAAGAGATACGGCTTTGGGCTATGGTTAGCTCAGCTCCAATTAAGAATCCCCAAGGAATTCCAAGAATTCTTGGTATACGCTCGTTCCAACCTTCAACTCTCCTTTCAAGGTTCATCGATATTGAACCAATCGAGCGAACTTCTAAGATTTGTTCCACTTTTGGAAGACCCTGCGTTATGTCACCGGATCGGGATTTTTCATATATAAATGTAGCTAATGTATCTCCTTCAAAAAGGGTTTCTCCATAATGTCTATGAACAGTCGCCCCTGGAATGGCCAAATAGGGCTTAGCAGATCTTATAATTACAGAGTCAGCATGAACAATTAAAATTTGACCAGATTTTTTTATGCGTGGTCCATATTTAAATAGACATATATTTTCACAAAGAAATTGTCCAATGCTAATTATTGTAGATGGCTCTTCACAATAATTGTAATGTAGAAAGCACCAATTCAAATGGAATGGATTCAAAATGATGTTATTGCATGTACCAGGATTATAAATACTCCTATTTTCATCTATTAAACAGTATTTAAGTACATCAAGTACTTGGAAAGTCTGTTTAAAATTCGCAAGTAGCCAATATTTGTTTAACAAGATCTGATTATGAGTTATTAAATAATAAGATGAATAAAAGTTCACTATTTTAGGTACAATAGTACCTAAAGGACCCAACAAATCCCTAATTGGAGTTATAGGATTCGGTTCTTTTGCTACATTGTTATATTTTGGACCGTTGAATGGACCAACTCGAAAACAATTGAATGATGACAAAATTATCAAAGATTGGCATTCCTTATTTTGATTCAACAATGTACCGGCAGTTTCTTGATGCTGGGTAACTAAAGAAATCCTTCCTTTGGAATAAAAAGGATTGATATT